ATTTATAGAATACATAGTTCTATAAAAGACTGTAAGTTGTTTTCTCAAAATCTGGCTCTGTTTGGGTTCTGGGTAGTGGCCCAAACAGATATACCAATAGGGATGAGGTAAGGCTTACTTATTAATTCCAGAACTACGAAAGTAAGAAGTCAGAAATCTTGGTATCCAAAGGTTCCTAAAGGACATTCCATTTTTGCTCCTAGGATTGAAGAAAAGATTATATGAAAGACTGTCAAGTCTTCCTAATTATCTTACACTACCTACACTAACGTAGGGTCTACTGACTCTGTCTGTGGATAGGCTGATGGGAAATCAATTTAGGAGTTGTGGAAAGGACTGAAGATACTTTGTATCCATACTTACGAGAGACTCCGAGTACTCAAACATTCAATCAGGGTGGTTGGTCGGCTCTTATCTTATAGAATAACAGAGTAAAAGTCAAAGTCAAAAAAAAAGATTTCTTTGGTCGTGTAAGGAGATTACAAAAAAAATGTATGTAATAATGGTAGTGATGTCTCCCCATTCTTTCACAGAAAGAAAGACAGTAAGGCTTAGATCAAATAGGAAATGTAGGTATCCAATAGATAGTTATCTATCTTGATGATATATTTTTTTTGCTATTTTTGCTTATGAAAGAAAGGTAACAAAACAAACAATAGGTCTTACTATTCCCACATGTTCCATTAGGAGCATTCCTTTGCAATTTTCAAGGAAAAGGTGTGTGTATCGTATTTTTACTTAATACTCCCCAATTCTACCAGAAATCCTATAAAGAATCTGTTACGAGTGGATTCATTGAATTGGTTCATCAATAGCCTTAAGTCAGAATCCTATTTTGACTCTGCGCCATTGATTCTACTATGATTATTGATCAATAATGGAATAATTCCTTCATAGAAATAGGAGATATAATTCACATGGATATAGTAAGTCTCGCTTGGGCTGCTTTAATGGTAGTCTTTACATTTTCCCTTTCACTCGTAGTATGGGGAAGGAGTGGACTCTAGGTATATTAATAATTGATTGAGTAATCGATTGAGTAATCGATTGAGTAATCGAATTGTATCAATTGTTTAATTGATCGTTTTGCATTGATCATTTTTCGAAGCTTTATTTTTAAAAAGCTTGTCTCTCTTTCAAAATTATACTGGAAAGACAATAATGAATAATAACCATTCGATCAAACAATGAATGATTACTATAGTTTAGTTGTATTTCAAAACCCAAATCTACGCATGATAGGAAATTTTTTCCAACCGAATTCCTTCTAAATATTCTGTTTGGATAAACCTGTTCTTACCAGAATTATGGATATTACAATGAGAAAAAACCAATCCCTAGTTTTTTCTTTATTTGTTTCTCTCTTTCTTTACTTTCACTGTTCTAAGAACAAATCGTTCTGCTATTAGATTACGACGATACTTACTTTCTACTGGAAGTGACTAGTGGTTGTCCAAAGAGGTTCTACACATAATAAAATTAGATCTTTCTTCCGCTGAGTGATCCACCACATATCATACATTTAACATTTTAGACTCCTAGAGATTTTTTTATGCTTTTTTGACTCATCTCATGTCATGTTTAAGCATGAAAAATGGTCCGAGTCCCCTTTACTAATTCCTTTCAAAATCTGAAGAAGTTACCATAGAACTTCGTAAATGATCTGTTAATGGCTCAATCAATGACTTCTTGGGATGGGAAATCAAAAAAATTCCTTGGTTTTGTTTTCTTTTGCTATAGTATATTCCCATACTATTCTTCCTCTATTGATTCTTTTGATGGATCCCGGAACCTATATATAAAATTATAAGAAACCTAGAAATTAGAAGAATTGGCCTTCGATTATTTTGGGTTGATCGAAATCGAGTGGATGTAGCGAAAAAAAGAAATAGAATTAGACTGCTATTTCGATGTACTAGTCTACTATTTAGATTAGATGTACATCTAATACATCATATACATACATATTGTAAATTGATCTATATAAACCCTCCATTTAGATAAAGTCTATATCTGTATACAATACAACTTTATATGATAATATCATTGTATACAATATTAGATAATAAAAAATACTCTAAAGTGTGGTAGAAAGGACTATATATAGTCCTTTCTACCACACTTTATGATTCCAACCAGATCATTTCATTTAAGACTTGGAATTTTCTTTTAATCCCTTTCTTTCATTTCTTCAATCATTGAAAAAAGGATTGATAAGAACTAATAATTCAGATTCAAATTAATCATTTTGACTGACTGTTTTTACGTAGATAATAAGTAAAAAAGCAGTAGGAACTAGAATGAACAGTGCAGTAGCAATAAATGCGAGAATATTGACTTCCATAATTTCATTATTTCTTTTTTTTCTTCGCAATAACTCGGGATGTAATCCCATAGAGATGAGAAATTTAACTCCTGTAAATTCATTGGGATGAATTGATCCTGATGATACTGAATAGGATCAATATTATGAATAACAATATCTGATCTATCAAATCGA